TAAATAGATAAATAATAAGAAATTAACGCTTGAGAGTGATATATGTTATAGTTGTATATGTAAATCCTAGATGTGAAAATAGAATAGTAAATAGAATAGTAATATGAATATGCAGAATTTTTCAATCAACAAAATAAATAATTTGATTTCTTTTTTTATTCAAAGAATAAATAAGTGTAATGTAAATAGAAATGATGAAATAAGAAACAACGGCCAATGTCATAAAAATGATGAATCATAAATAGAGTTTAGGTTCGAATTCCATAGATAATATGAATGGGATTGTCTATAATGATAGAGAAATACAACATCTCCGCATATATAATTCTTAATTCTTATTCATCTACTTTGATATATATTATATTAATAATATATTTATATTTATTTTTTAAAATGGGTTGGTTAAGTTTGAAAATGCACTCATTGAATGAGTAAACAATTGAATTGGATTCGGTTGGATAGTACCAACGAAATCGAGTACTAATTCCCATTTCTTATTAAATTAACCGATCTACTTGCTATCGGACATTTTTTTATTTTTGTTTGCAAAAAAAATTTCGACATATAATACTTTATTATTATGAGAATCAATCCTACTACTTCTACTTCGGGTCCTGGGGTTTCCGCTCTTGAAGAAAAAAACCTGGGGCGTATTGCTCAAATCATTGGTCCGGTACTGGATGTATCCTTTCCACCGGGCAAGATGCCTAATATTTACAACGCTTTGGTAGTTAAAGGTCAAGATACGGTTGGCCAGCAAATTAATGTAACTTGCGAGGTACAGCAATTATTAGGAAATAATCGAGTTAGAGCTGTAGCTATGAGTGCTACAGATGGTCTGATGAGAGGAATGGAAGTGATTGATACAGGAGCTCCTCTAAGTGTTCCAGTTGGTGGGGCGACTCTCGGACGAATTTTCAACGTTCTTGGAGAGCCTGTTGATAATTTGGGTCCTGTAGATACTCGCACAACATCTCCTATTCATAGATCTGCGCCTGCCTTTATACAGTTAGATACAAAATTATCTATTTTTGAAACGGGGATTAAAGTAGTGGATCTTTTAGCTCCTTATCGTCGTGGAGGAAAAATCGGGCTATTCGGGGGGGCCGGAGTGGGTAAAACCGTACTCATCATGGAATTGATCAACAACATTGCAAAAGCTCATGGAGGTGTATCCGTATTTGGCGGAGTGGGCGAACGCACTCGTGAAGGAAATGATCTTTACATGGAAATGAAAGAATCTGGGGTGATTAATGAACAAAATATTGCGGAATCAAAAGTCGCTCTAGTCTATGGTCAGATGAATGAACCGCCGGGAGCTCGTATGAGAGTTGGCTTGACTGCCCTAACCATGGCGGAATATTTCCGGGATGTTAATGAACAGGACGTACTTCTATTTATCGACAATATTTTTCGTTTCGTCCAAGCAGGATCCGAAGTATCCGCTTTATTAGGAAGAATGCCTTCCGCTGTAGGTTATCAACCCACTCTTAGTACAGAAATGGGTTCTTTGCAAGAAAGAATTACTTCTACCAAAGAGGGATCCATAACTTCTATTCAAGCCGTTTATGTACCTGCGGACGATTTGACGGACCCCGCTCCTGCCACAACATTTGCGCATTTAGATGCTACTACCGTACTATCAAGAGGACTCGCTGCAAAAGGTATCTATCCAGCAGTAGATCCTTTAGATTCAACATCAACTATGCTCCAACCTAGAATTGTTGGTGAGGAACATTATGAAACTGCGCAAAAAGTTAAGCAAACTTCACAACGTTACAAAGAACTTCAGGACATTATAGCTATCCTTGGGTTGGACGAATTGTCCGAAGAGGATCGTTTAACCGTAGCAAGAGCACGAAAAATTGAGCGTTTCTTATCACAACCCTTCTTCGTAGCAGAAGTTTTTACCGGTTCTCCAGGAAAATATGTTGGTCTAACAGAAACAATTAGGGGTTTTCAACTGATCCTTTCCGGGGAATTAGATGGTCTTCCGGAACAGGCCTTTTATTTGGTAGGTAATATCGATGAAGCTACCGCGAAGGCTATGAACTTAGATGTGGAGAGCAAATTGAAGAAATGACCTTAAATCTATGTGTACTGACCCCTAATCGAATTGTTTGGGATTCGGAAGTGCAAGAAATAATTTTATCGACTAATAGCGGCCAAATTGGTGTATTACCAAATCACGCACCTATTGCCACGGCTGTAGATATAGGAATTTTGAGAATACGTCTTAACGACCAATGGTTAACAATAGCTCTGATGGGCGGTTTCGCTAGAATAGGCAATAATGAAATAACCATTTTAGTAAATGATGCAGAGAGGGGCAGTGACATTGATCCGCAAGAAGCTCAACAAACTCTTGAAATAGCTGAAGCTAATTTAAGTAGCGCTGAAGGCAAGAGACAAACAATTGAGGCAAATTTAGCTCTCCGACGAGCTAGGACGCGAGTCGAGGCTATCAATACAATTTTATAACTAGTTGTTGGTGCGTCCGAATAGAATATAGAAGAATAAAGAAAAAGAAATTTTGATTATACACCATATTCTATTTGGATTCTACCGATTGAATCCAATCAAGTGTAATCAGATTTTGGTGCAACAAGAAACAACTCAAAAAATAGAAAAAATAAGAAGTAGTAGGGTATGGAAAAGATACAAAATAAATCAAAAAAAGAAGGTGGGTAGAAATACTTATTAGATACCATTGGCTGTGCGGTATCTAATAAGTTCTACCTACTATTGGATTTGAACCAATGACTCCTGCCGTATGAAAGCAATACTCTAACCGCTGGGTTAAGTAGGTCATTTATTATCATAAAGAAAAAAAAAAAAAGGAACCCGTCACATTGATAGATTATAGATGGAATCTTATTTCTAAGCAATACCCTTGACAGGAAACAGATCAGAGAGCTATCATGTCAGATTATGCAATACTCACCTTGACAAGAATTTATATAATGATAAAATATTTATCACAAACACAAGGGCCATAGCTCAGTTGGTAGAGCACCTCGTTTACACGCGCGCCAATGTTTTTTCAGAGGAGTCCATCATGTAATCAACAGAATTTATCTTAGTAAAAAGTCGACGTCTTACTCCATGGATTCGAAGGAACAAGAGAACAATAGCCTGACAAATGGTTGGTTGGTCCAATTGAGGTCCCAATTTAGGCGCCAAGAAATAGAACCCATCATTGATTTGATAATTGATAAGGTGAATATTCAGTCCATTCAATGCTAGGCATAATGAGTATAAGTACCTCAAAAAAATCTCTTTTTGTCCTATGAACTTGAAGGTGTATGAAGTTTCATATTTGATGCTTTGGGCAAGAGCGATAGAGACTCCATTTAACTTAGGTTGATATAGGCCGAAGGCAGACCTACGTCAAGATAACTCTTTTTTGAAACACTTTGGTATTGCTACTGAATAAAAATAAAGAGTCAGAGCACGCGGAGCCATCTCGTTATCTTTCTGTTAAGAAAAAGGATGGCGGACTCGCTGATATTTATATCAGTTGATGAAAGAGCCCAATGCAAAAAAAAAATGCACGTTGGGTCTTTGAAACAGTTCGAATCATTTTGATAATAATAAGTTTGATCTGTTTTACCGAGAAGGTCTACGGTTCGAGTCCGTATAGCCCTAATTTTTCATTAATGTAAATTTCCAATTCAAAAATCGTAATTCGATATATCATATATATCATAAAGTAATAAATAGAATCGAGTAATCGAAAAATACAAATTTTAGGAGGTTTCAATGAAGTATCCTCCTAAATTTACTAGACGATTTCGTATCGTTATAGTAATGAATGTCATTTTAATTGAAAAAAAAAAGAAATCAAAATGGATTTTTATTTCTTTTGGTTATATCAGCTTAGTGTTTGGATTCTCACCGAAGGTTTTGGCCGCGGGGAGCCACAATCCAGGACTAAGCCTTGGTTCCCCCTAGCCCGGATCGAACCCCTTGAAGATCGGCTCGCTCAAAAGAGCATCCGAGAAGAACGAGAGGAATTGTCAAAAGACATGAAACGGATGGCGATGAGGGTCCAACACAGCAGGATACAGATGGTGCGTGTATGCGCGAATAGGAGGATAAACTATCTCCCATTCCATTCATTCGTCAAATTAGAACCGAATTTCTAATTTTGGTTTAGATTCTATGTAGATCAAGAACTACATGAGTTGCTTAACTTACTACGTGAGTTTGATTATAATTGTCAGTCATGGATAGATTCTCTATTTTATAGAGACATAGAATTTCCTCAGCTCTACGAGGTGGAGAGTGCCGTCGCCAAGATGCCCGGAAATCAAGCCCAAACGATTTTGGGAGAGCCCGTTGAAACGCTTACTTCTTTATCAACCCAGCAATGAGCAAACTTAGCCAAAAAAGCAGGTTATTCAATAATTAATTCAATTATAAATAAAATATTTGATCATCGAAAAACTGAAAGGCATTTACCCAACCGACGGTTGGGTAAATGAACGAGGAGTCCGCGAAAAAGCCTTTTCAAAAAATATCAAAAATTCCATCCATAAAATGGAAGTTCCAACAACAACAAATCCCCATTCTCTTACCGGGGTCAACCAAGGGAATTTCACCAGTTTTCCACAATTGGAAAATAGAGCAAATTCGAATCTTTAAAATTCGATCCAAAAAGGTAAGTGACCGGTAATTGTTCTTATTTTATTTGATACATTTCAGTGAGTAATGTTCGTGAATTAGGTGAAGGAAGGTACGGAAAGAGAGGGATTCGAACCCTCGGTAAACAAAAGCCTACATAGCAGTTCCAATGCTACGCCTTGAACCACTCGGCCATCTCTCCTAAAGAATCTTATGATTATGACCTAGAAAACGAGTAAATAGCGAGTCATTCATAGTATTGCAGTCTTCATCTTATTGCAGTATAGGTATGCCTGATCAATTATAAAAACAATAGAAAAAAAAAAAATAGAAAACGTTTCATCAAAGAAAGATCTTCCTTCGGGGTTCGATGGATAAAAAATCTTTTTTTATTGTTAAAAGAAAAGACATTACATTAAAAACAAAAGATATATATCTTTTGTTTTATCAATAAGTAGCCTTTGTTATGGTTATAATATTTATACCGAACCAAATTAAACCAAGGAATTGGAACGAATCGAATCGTCTGATGGATTCATATTTTATACTATGATTGATTCCAGTTAGACAGTGTTTATATTTATAAAATGATTCCATAGGAATTCAAAAATCGCTTTCTTTCCAGTTTCAGAACTACTTACTTTTACCTCATGGATCTATTATAAATTCTGGAATCATACCAGGGATTTTAAAATTTTGATTGTATAGTGTATACACGCTATGCACACAAAATAGTTATTCTATATTTTATCATATCATAAAATCATAATTAGATTATTCGATTATTTGATTATTTTTCCTCTTTGGATCATAATCCAATCAAAACTAACTCCTCCAGGTATCCTAATTTGTAGGAAAAATTCCTTGATTCTTCCACTTAGATGAAATAGAACTAGTTCTGTTCATTGGTATACTACTCCATTGGTTTGGCTGACATCCAATCGGATTGAAACCTTTCCTCCTATTGATTCCTGTGAAAAAGGAACAATTTGAGTGGAAGGGAAGGCCCACATCTTTTTTTAGAATGAGTCTGTTTTTATGTTATTTCGTACTGTAAATTCCCTTTTTGTGGGATTCTTTTCCCCCGAGAGGTAATGCGAAGAATTATCGAATGGATTGTTAACTATGCCTAGATCGCGGATAAATGGAAATTTTATTGATAAGACCTTTTCAATTGTAGCCAATATCTTATTACGAATAATTCCGACAACTTCAGGAGAAAAAGAAGCATTTACCTATTACAGAGATGGTGCGATTTGATTTTTTGATTGATTTTTTTAATTTCTTTATCATTTTCAGTTTTACGAGAAAGCCATATGATTCATTCGGGATAGAAAGAAAACTATTATTGAAATAAACCTACGCTTGTTGAAGGTGAAGTTTGAAAATGGAACAACCCCTTCTGTCGTGTATCCTCGATTGATGCAGCCTCAGACGCTTTCATTTTGATTCGAGTCTTAAGCGAAAGGTTACACCTATGGGTTCTGTATTCCAGGTCAATCCCACTCTACTAGTACCAATGGGCGGCATAGGGGAAGAAGCGCTACACCTAGGAATCAACAACACAAAAACTTTGTTATAAATTATCCCCTTTCCTTATCGGGATCGGGACTACCAAGAATGGTTGGGACAACAAACATCCATCTCGTTCGTACTTTGGATACCCGTATAACCATCGAAGACCGTTGAAGTGACTAATTCCTGAAAATAGGGGGCGTTGAGGACAAAAAAATTGTTGGAGTTACCTTTTCTATATAGCACCAACGCCCTTGGTGTTAAGAAAATACCTCTTGCAGTAGGGTTGGCTAGAGATTTCTTGTAAAAACGCTAGCCCCTCTCAGTTTATAATGAGAATATTTCATTTTGATTTCATGGATTATTATCATTATGCACAGAAGGGAGGAGCCGTATGAGGTGAAAATCTCATGTACGGTTCTGGAACGGGGATTCTTTGAATAGAATGAACGACCGTAACGGATGTCAGCCCAATCCGAAGGAAATTATGCGGAAGCTTTACAAAATTATTACGAAGCTACGCGACTAGAAATTGATCCCTATGATCGAAGTTATATACTCTATAACATAGGCCTTATCCACACAAGCAACGGAGAACATACGAAAGCTTTGGAATATTATTTCCGAGCACTCGAACGAAATCCATTCTTACCGCAAGCTTTTAATAATATGGCCGTGATCTGTCATTACGTGCGACTATCTCCACTATAGAAAAGAGGAAAAAAGAGAAAATAGGCTAGTAAAACTAAATACTACAAATAAAAAATAAAACGGGCTTTCTACATAAGTATCGTACAAAACAACGATTTTTATTAGCTGTAGAAAAAAAAGAGACTTCATATAAGCCGAAATATGAAGAAATAGATATGCCCATTTTATTCTATGGATAAAGGATCCAATTGTTAGAGGAAGCACCGTAAAGATCAATTTGCGAGGTTTTGGGCCGATACAATAAGAACTGCTTACTTATGTCATGATATGAGATAAAAGTTAGGAATCAACTTATGTGATAGAGTCGATCCACTAAGGTATTAAGCAGCGGTGTAGCATCAGATCCCAAAGATAGTAAGCCCTTTCTTAATGGAGGAAAGTCTTTTTCAAAGATTCTATATGAATTTCTATATGAAACCGAGATAGTTACCTTTCAGAACATTATACCGATAGCGGAGGATGTCTATGGTTCATTCTTCTGAAGGTGGGAGAAAAGATAAAACTGATTAGTAATCAAAATTCAAGTTTGAAACTCATGTAAATTAATTAATCTCTTCTGGTTAAGCCGATAAAAAATGGGATAGATTTACGAAAAATCTTATTCATTTCGATGGATTGGATTAGGACGGGACACAAAAAAAATAATGA